AGTATGCGTAGTACTTCGTTGGACAACCAAACACTCTATTGGCCTTTCCCTCGATATAAAGATATAGAGCTAGTTCATCTAAATACTCTATTTTGAATTTGGTTGGAAATTGAACAGTAAAGCGAGAAACAAATAAAATAAAAAAAAATTAGTACTTCGTTGGACAACCAAACACTCTATTGGCCTTTCCCTCGATATAAAGATATAGAGCTAGTTCATCTAAATACTCTATTTTGAATTTGGTTGGAAAAATGGCATATTATGCGTATTCCATTTAGTTTCAAAATATGACGATGGGAATCATTTTATTTAAAATTTAAATGAGTCTAATTTGACAATGAAGATATTTTAAAAACGCTTTTCATAAGGATTATGAAACTATTAATACAGTTTTATTACTCAATTCAATTAGTAATTACCCTAGAGTCCACTTCTTCCCCATACTACAAGTGAAAGGGAAAATGTAAAGACTACCATTAAAGCAGCCCAAGCAAGACTTACTATATCCATGTGAATTATGCCCCCGAATATGAAGAAACTCTTTCATTATTGATTACTAATAATAATGGAATCAATGGCACAGAGTCAAAAAGAGATTATGAACGAAGCCAATTATTCATCCAATATTGATTGAATATCTAAGCACTCATATTCGGTGAGTATGTATACAAAGAATCTTACATCCTTTCAACAACTAATAATTCCCCACTCAACTCAACTATATAATATATAATTTAAAGAATCGGTGATTAGACAGTACATTAGTACTGGAAGTCTTGATAGACTAGTCCTTCCTACCTATACTAAAAATCCCAGGCGCTAAGGATTGGCCGTTTTTTAATCTCCAGATTCTTAAAATGAAGCAAAGGGCTTTCGGGGTTTTATTGATCAGGCGACACCCGGATTTGAACTGGGGAAAAAGGATTTGCAGTCCCCCGCCTTACCACTCGGCCATGCCGCCAAAACGAGAAAAATAGATGGAAATATTCCTTGCCTAAAAATGAAATTTATCTCCTTTTGAAAATTGGAAAAAATGGGATTCACACAATAAAAAATTCAGTCCAAATCAAATTGGACCCGTTAACTGTTGACTGTTAATTCATGAAAAGTGCTTTCTTTGATTTTAAATTGTGTTTCCTTAATGGCCTAAGAAAACGCAATTGATACACAACTAATCAGTATCAAGAATTTTCAATCAAAAATCCCTTTGAATTTCAAGTATAACAACAATTATGTATATATGTAAACCCCAGAACAAAAATTGTTACATAGATATACCTAATCTGGGATCTTATCTTATTTATATATATATGTATATATGAGGTGCCCACAAGGAATTGTGGTAATTAGCGTGTTTCCATTTTTCATTGAATATATATATGTATTTATTAATTTCAAATAGAAATTATGATTATGATATAGCATAGCACGGACCCGCGTTACCCCAAGTGGAATTGGGATAAATGATATGCGGATAGTCCTCATGTGCTTAATAAAAACAACCCTTTATTGATTGTTTGAATTTACGCACTTCAAGCGTATTCCACGAATTTGACGAACAAATGGGTAAAAACGCCTCCTTTTTATGTTATGCAAATACTTTTTGAACACTGAAAAGTTAAGTGCTAAAAAAAGGTAAACTCTAAAACTCTATAAGAAAGACTCCTTTCTGCCTTTATCTCATTTATATAGAAAAAATGGATCAAATCCCGAATCCATTTACTTTTATAGTACCCAATCTGCGGATCCTAATATCATAATAATAGGTAGAAATTGGATTACTTTTTTTGATATTCTATTTGATATTCTATACAAGACTCCATAAGTCTAACGTCATAAATTTGTTTCTAGGAATGTTTTATGAATTCATTTGTATTTGTTGCAAATTCTCATTTATTTGAGTAGAAAATTCTATTTATTTATCCGCTCATACGTATTTCATAGATTACATCCATGATATGGAGTTAGATCAAATTTCATGCGATTCAGTAAACAAAATAGAATTCCATCATTGTTAGATCAATCCACATCATTTCATTATTACTAGATCAATCTATATGGTTCGATGAAGAATGAAATGAGCCTTGGAAAATGAATGGGATTTTTTCAATAAATGGGAAACTAAAAATGCTCCGGGATGGAAATGAGGAAATGTCTACAATACCTGGGTTTAGTCAGATACAATTTGAGGGATTTTGTAGATTCATTGATCAGGGATTGATGGAAGAACTTGATAAGTTTCCAAAAATTGAAGATACGGATCAAGAAATTGAATTTCAATTATTTTTGGAAACTTATCAATTAGTAGAACCCTTGATAAAAGAAAGAGATGCCGTGTATGAATCACTCACATACTCTTCTGAATTATATGTGCCCGCGGGATTAATTTGGAAAAATGGTAGGGATACGCAAGAACAAACCATATTTATTGGAAAAATTCCTCTAATGAATTCTCTGGGAACCTCTATAGTTAATGGAATATACAGAATTGTGATCAATC